CGCTATTACAGAACCGTACATGAGATTTTCACCTCATACGGCTCCTCGAGGGTCACAAATAAATCTAAGGACACATTCAATATTATTTATCTTGATATGTTTGTAGGATAGATAGAGTCAAAATCTATCGTAAGGTCCCGAATTAGACCAATGGAATTCTGTCTGCTCTATTTATAATAAATAAAAAAAGTGCTTCTGAATTGATCTCATCTTTTAATAATTTTTCTTTTTTTGTTGTGTATGAGTAATAACTTAATCTTTCAATAAAATACTTTTTGTAGCAATATCCATACATATTTCAACCTATCATTTTCAATTACGAAAAAGAATTAGACATTACATTAGTTCATGAATCATGACAAAAAGCCCGTCTCTCTAAATATGTATATAGGAAATAAATATAGGAAAGAAAGAATAAAAAAAGATTTTTCCTTTTTTCTATTGCAATGAAATTCTTTCTATTTTATTTATTTTTTCGTTCCTATTCTCCTTTCTCAGAAAAGGGGGGCTTTCAAAAAAAATAAATAGAGGATTACTTCGTTCCTGATAGTTATTTACCGAATCGGTGGATAGGAGCATACTCTGGATCGGAATCGTGGGGAGTACTGCTTGATCGTTTCTACCAACTTAAAGTCCCAATTAGAATTCCTTTTATGCAGAAATATCCTGTTGGATAACTTACATAATCTCTATTACTAATCCTTTGTGTACCTTGGTGTTCCTAACCATCCACTCATTTTTGCCCAATCCCCCATTATAATAATACATGTCTGGTAATAAATAATAAAAACCCCATCCAGTTGATCTTTTGAACCCGCTTCAAGACATGATGACTAATCAACCAATCTTGGGGTAAGCAGCCTCTACTGTTTATGTTTATCTTCACTTAACTCTTGTACATAGGAAATGAGACTCAATCTTTTTACTGCGAATTTAGAAGCTGTTTTTCTCACTCATATAACTATCTGGTTTAATTCATCAACCCAAATGTTGAATAAAAAATATGAAAATATGTATTCAACGCATTTAACTTCTTTCCTATAAAGCAAGGAAATAGGGAAAGTTTTTGTCTCAACGAATCACACGTAGAGATATTGATAACACACATAGAGTTAATGGTATTTCATAACTAATTGATTGAGCAGCAGCTCGCAGACCACCTAAAAAGGAATATTTATTATTTGATCCATATCCTGACATAAGAAGTCCAACAGGAGCAATACTTGAAATAGCAATCCATAAAAAAACACCAATACTGAGATCGGCTAGAACAAGGCGATAGCCAAAAGGAATTACTAAATAACTTAGTAAAATTGATATAACTGCTATGGATGGTCCGATACTGAATAAACGAGGATCTCCTCTAGATGGAAGAAGGTTCTCTTTGAAAAGTAATTTTGTCCCATCTGCTAGAGCTTGAAGAATTCCCAAAGGGCCGGCGTATTCAGGTCCAATACGTTGTTGTATTCCTGCTGATATTTCTCTTTCTAACCAAACAATTACTAGTACACCTATTGTGATTCCTAATACAAGAGTCAAAATAGGGACAAGCATCCATATGATCTCATAGACCTCTTTTAACGATTCCAATCTGGAAAAAGAATTGATAGCTTGTATTTCTGTTGTATCAATTATCATTTCAACGATCAACTTCTCCCATAATGATATCTATGCTACCTAGGATCGTCATAATATCGGCCAATTTCATTTTTTTAACTAACTGAGGAAGAATTTGCAAATTGATAAAACCTGGCGGGCGAATTTTCCATCTCCAAGGAAAAACACTCTGATCTCCTATGAGAAAAATTCCCAATTCCCCTTTTGGGGCTTCGACTCTTACATAAAGTTCTTGGTTCGACAATTCAAAAGTTGGAGAAGGTTTTTTACTAATAAATCGATATTCAAAATCATTCCATTCGGGATTCCTTACTTTATCAAAGCGTCGGATTTCTAAATTCTCATAGGGCCCCCCCGGAATTCCTTCTAGAGCCTGTTGAATAATTTTTATGGATTCTTTCATTTCACCGATTCGTACTAAATAACGAGCTAATGAATCCCCCTCTTTTTGCCATTGGACTTCCCAGTCAAATTCATCGTAACACTCATAATGATCAACTTTACGAAGATCCCATTGTATTCCAGAAGCTCGCAGCATTGGTCCTGATAAACCCCAATTTATTGCCTCTTCGCCTCCAATAATGCCCACCCCCTCAACTCGTTCTAAAAAAATAGGATTCCGCGTAATAAGCTTTTGATATTCAGCAACCCCTGTTAAAAAATAATCGCAAAAATCCAAACATTTATCTATCCAACCATGAGGTAGATCAGCAGCTACTCCTCCGATACGAAAATAATTATGCATCATTCGCATACCGGTAGCAGCTTCGAATAGGTCATATATTAATTCTCTTTCTCGAAAAATATAGAAGAAGGGGGTCTGCGCACCAATATCGGCCATAAAGGGGCCAAGCCATAACAAATGAGAAGCTATACGACTTAATTCCAACATAATTACTCTGATATAGCTAGCCCTTTTGGGTACTTGAATATTTCCTAACTGCTCTGGTGCATTTACGGTTATTGCTTCTGTGAACATAGTAGCTAAATAATCCCAACGTGTTACATAAGGCAAATATTGTATAATTGTTCGGTTTTCCGCAATCTTTTCCATCCCTCTGTGTAAATAACCCAATATTGGTTCACAGTCAATAACATCTTCACCATCTAGAGTAACGATGAGTCGAAGAACACCATGCATTGATGGGTGTTGAGGGCCCATATTGACTATCATGAGGTCTTTTCTTGTAGCTGTTGCAGTCATAAGTTTTTCCCCGATTCATTCTTCCATGAATTGCTGAAAGTGAAAAGAAGTTCATCAAAAATTAAGCGAATAATTCAAAATGACTCATCAAATTAACGAGTTTTTGTCTCTCGAATACCCAACTGACTAATTAATTCTTTATAACGTACTCTATTTTTTTTTGACAAATAAGCCAATAGCCGTTGACGTTTTCCCAGAATTTTCCGCAGACCCCTCTGAGATAAATAGTCTTTTTTGTGCAATTCCAAATGGGAAGTAAGTCTCTGTATCTTATTGGTGAACACGAATACTTGAAATTCAACGGACCCCCCCTTTTCTTCTTTTTTGGGGGAAATAGCCGAGATGAATGGATTTTTTACCATAAAAGAACCCTCCTTTTACATATATTAATTTTACCGATCAGTAATAATAATAAGGCTAGTCATTTTAATCTGATATACACAATAATCTAAATTTCTTTATGGACTCCAATTTTATCAAGTAAAATGAATCAATAATCAATTCAATTTAAAATTGGAGTCGGATAGGAATACAAAAGGATAATACATTTCTGCACTTACGAAAGAGAATAATTTAGGCCTAAAATAAAGAAGATTCATTTCTATATCGAATGGATACGTCATTGAATTAGTATCGTATATTAGTGTAAGATAAGGCATGTGCGCATTTGTTTTGTTTGCTTTTAGATACTAGATATGATAGAGGATATAGAGGAAAAATGTACCATCAACAAATTTTCAATCGCGGATACATATGTATCCTTAACATACTGAAACGACTTCCGTTATTGGTATCAAACCAATAACGATTCATACAAGCTAAATCTTCTAATCGATAATTGGGCCAAAGGAAAAACTTTAATTTAATTAATTTATTTTTCTCTCTATCAAGATGCGGATTTTCATCCAAAAATGGACGCCAGTCTTTTATGCTGTTCCCGTTGCAAAATACTGGATTTCTATCCATACCATTTCTATTCTTTGAATTGAAACAAATTAGAATTCTCAACTCTCTACAACGTCTAGATGATAAAATATTTTCAGGAACAAGCAAATCATAATGATTTTTGTCTATATTTCCAGTTATCTTTTGATGTTTTGCAATGAATTCATCAAAATTCTTCTTATCAAGATATTCTTTTTCTCGGTATCTTTGATTAGTTTTGTGCTTACTCTTATGAACCAATGAAATACCGAGGGTTTGATACATAATAAATTGTCCGTCGTTTTTTAAAAACAGACGAACGGGTTCGATAATCAATATTCCTTTTTTCATCAATTCTGTAAGAGTTAAATTCTTTTGAATCATCATTATATCCAGACTTATTTCTCTCCTTTGAATTGAGAATATAGCAATTTCTTTTGGATTTCTCAGTCTAAGCAGGAGACAATATACTTTGATATTATTGATCATTCTTTGATTCAAAGTCTCATTCCATCTCAATTGAAAAAGCAAATACTTGTTCAGGAAGAAATGGAGTTCTGCTTCCGTGTTATTCTTGTATTGTTTTTTATTTGTACGGTTTTTCATATCTGATTCCGGATACTCTTCTTCAATATCGTTTTGTTGGTTTGAGAGAGGGGACCCAAGATATTTTTTGTTTTGTGCATCTGATCCAAGATCTCCTTGGCCTGCGGGTTCTTTTTCTGCTTGATTTATATTCTTTATCTTTAATTCAAAAGATTGTTTTTTATTCGGTGGTATAAAAAGATTCCTTTGTTGCTTTCCGTTGATGTTTTTATTTTTACTCAAATTGTCATTTATAGTTAAGTTTACAAGAAGCAATTTGCTTGGTATAACCCATGGTTTTATTTTATATATATTATAAAGTAACAAAAATTCTGGGAAGAACCAAAATTCCAGATTCAATATGGGACGATTTAGTATTTCTTCATTCATTCCCATCCAATCCAAAAAGATTTTGTTTTGGTTGGGTGGATTGCTTTCGGGATCTTGATGAATCGGAAGATAAAAAAGATCTTTCTTATCACTTTGATGAATTATTTGATAATTCTTAGTGCCGGTCTTAGTATTTTTATTACTGTTGGTATCTATTTCGATCCATGCTTCAATATCGGCTTTTTTTCTAAGACAAAAATGGATAATTTTCCAATCAAAATATTTTCTATCCGGATTTTTTCCCATATACCCAATATCACCTTCTCCTAGATAATTATTGATAGTGGGAATCTCCGGCATATCAAATAATTTGTGTTTATGTGTATTGTAATTATAAGAAATTTCTCGGTTCTTAGTTACTTCGAACGGCGATCCATAAAGATATGAGTTCCTCTTATTTTCATAATTAATAGATTTATATGATAAAAGATCATATCTATAGTTTTTTTGAAAATTGTCTTTTTCATTCGGCAATGAATATATTTCATAATCTTTTTGTTTTTTGTAATGAATTAGTTGGTCTTTTTCATATGAATCCCGTTTGTTTAAATCTTTAGTTTGAGCTGTACGACGTTGATTGACTCTATTTCGCCATTTTTGTGGTATTAATCTAGACCATTTAATCCGAGAGAAATCATATTGATAATGACCTCTTAACCAATTTTTCCATTGATTCATTCCAGAATTCCGAAGTTTCTTATGGCTTAATTCGAAATGAAATATACCTTGTGTTCCAAAATAATCCTTTATTGTATTCTTAAGAAAAAAAGATGTTCCGTGATATTGAAGAACAGATCTTAATTTATACAAGTTAATAACTTGGGTTTGGGATAATTTGTAAAATACATATGCTTGTGACAAGGAGGATAAGTCACAAAAAATCTGTGAATTTTTATTATTATTACTAATATTATAAAGTGACTTTTTTATAGTGGAAATGAAATGAATTGTAGTTTTATTTCTTTTAGCAACTCTTTCTTGATTTGTTTCATTTTTGTAAATGTATTTATCAATAATTTTGTTTGTTGATGATGCAAGAAAAAGTTGTGTATTGATTCTGGGAATATTAATGATATATCGAAAGATATCCATGGATATCTTTTCAATGAAAAATTTTATAAAATAATGTAATTTACGGAGTAATCGAACGTTTCTTCTTTTTAACATTTGCCAAATAGTTTTTGATGATTCTAATCTTTTAACATTATAACTTGTTTTGTTAGGACTAATATTTATTCCTGGAGTTTTTGTTTTTTTCTCTTTTGTAATTCTTTCTATTTGATTTCTTATTGTGCTTGTTCTATCAGTTAGATCTTTCATTTTTTTTTCTGTCAGTGAATAATTTGTCCAATGCGTAGATCGAATTTGACTAAACGATTCATGAATTGTCCGATCGTTGATTGTAGAATCTTTTTCTTTTTTAGTTTCACTCGACTCATCTACTTCTTTCAATCTAAATAATAGAATTAAATTTACTTTTGAAAGTTCTTTTAGTATTCTTTTTATAAATAGAATGCTTTTGATAACCCATTTTTTTGTTTCGTTTAACACCCTTAGAAAGAATTCGATTCTTTCTTTTAAAACTCTTAGAACTATAAAAGACTTATTTTTCAATTGACCAATTTGATTTTCAAGTTCCTTAAAAATGGGTTCAAAAAAGGAAGGCCGTTTTCGAGGAGAACCAAAAGGAAGGTCGGTTTCCATTCCCCAAACTGTTAAAAAACAAAAATCGGCTTTTTGTACTTTTCCTTTCTTTTTCATTCGATCTTTATGGAAGGGCCGTAGCTTTGGTTTGCGCCAAGGTTTCAGACAGAAAGGAAATAAGATTTTTATCTGAATACCATCTAGTAACCAATTTTTCGGAAATTCTGTTTCTGATAATTGAACACCGTTATAGGTGCATTTAACATGCATTTCTCCAGCCCATTCTTTTAAATCCTCAGACCACTCGGGAAATTGCAATAATAAAATACGGCCAATATTTTTAGCTATTATCAATGAAGGTAATAGAATATATTTTCTAAAAATCGATTGAGTTACTAACATGGAACCTCTTATTACTTGAGCAAGCGGAATGGTATCCCAGGCTTCTGCTATTTCTATCCGCGTTTTCTCCTTTCGTTTGTTCTCTTCTTTTTTTTTCCCTTCTTTTATTGGTTCTTCTGTATAATCTAAAATTTGGAATTCTTCTTTTTTTCCCATCCCATTTTTAAAAATTCGTTTCATTAGTCTGGAGATATCAAAAGAAAAAAGGAGGGATTTGTCTATTCTGTCCAAAAAAAGGGGGGAATGCACATTTGCTTGAAACAGTTCCTCAATAACTATTTTACGTCTTTGAGCGCGCATAGAACCTTTGATTATGTTTCGACGAAAATCTGATTGTTGTGAATAACGTATTAAAGCCACTTCATCTTTTTGATTAGAATTTTCAGTCTCAGTATCGATATTTTGTTGGTTATTAGTAAAAATCACTACACGTTTCGCTTTTCTTGAGCGAATCTGCTGTTGCACCGTCCCGTCTTCTTCATTTTCTCTTTCTTGTTGTTGTTCCAAATCGTTGATTAATTTGTATGACCACCGAGGAACTTTTTTAATGATTTCTTGTATTTCAATAGATTTTTTTCTCATTTTTTGATCATTAGGATCATTTATAATTCCATTGAATAAAAATTTCAAAAATTTTGCTCCATCAATTCTTTTGTCTATTGATAATAGTTTTTTATCAAATGTATTTATTTTTTGTTCAAATTCTCGATAATCTGTATCAGTAAAAAGGATAC